TCCAAATTTGAAATTTCTAATTGACCCTTGGATACAAATCACGAGAATGGATATTCTTCCTCGAATCTTTCATTTAGAGGTAAAGGATTCAAATTAAATCCTTTTAAGAAATAAAGTTTTTGATCAGAATATGAATGAAACTGAAGAACCCCTTAACTATTAAGAGGATTAATAGAACGAGTCGCACTTTTACCACTAAACTATACCCGCTACAATACGATTATTGTATAGAAATGGGACTTTTGTCGAACAAGGGAATCGGACGTAATCGATATAGGACAGAAATCAAAAAAAAATAATGAAATGCAAATTAGAGCTTAGAGTATTGACGTGTTTGTTAGGAGTCCTAATGAAATTAGGCAAAGAGGACTTATTTTGTTTAAAAATAAAAAACGAAATCGAATAACTAACTAAAATAACAAATTTTGTTCTTGAAGGAGTTTTGACAGATACGGCTCGACAAAACAATTTTAGCCATAACATAAAATGCATTGTGCAAAAAAAAAATACATCGTTCTGTTTTTCCCTTTTTTTCGAGTATCCAGTAAAAGTAAATTAAATAAAAAAAAAGAAGAAGAAACAAAAGAATAATAAAGAATAAGAAATTACACTTTGATTCCATCTAAATCAATCTAAATCAATTTTTCTATGATTTGTCGGTATGGTTCATTGGAACAAAAAAAAGGCCCGGCTGGGTACTGACCAGACCAGGCCGTGAAAATAAAAAAAAAAACGGCCTTTTGTAATTTTGATTCGAGATATCTCTTTCCAGGCCATTCTTTATTTTCATTTTTCATTTTAATTCGAGATATCTCTTTCCAGGCCATTCTTTATTTTCATTTTTCATTTTATAGAAATAAAAAATGGAATTGCTGATAAAAGTTGTATCCATCTGTATAATACAATACAAAATACAATAAAAAAATATATAAGCTATATAATAAAGTTAAAGTAAAGAAGGGCCTTTTTTTTCATTTTTTCAAGCATTATCTTTTGGGTAATGGAACATAGTAATTATTATTATTTTTTTTTTTCAATTAGGAGAGATGGCTGAGTGGATTAAAGCGTCGGATTGCTAATCCGTTGTACGAGCTATTCGTACCGAGGGTTCGAATCCCTCTCTTTCCGTTTCCGTCGCTGACTGGGTATCTTTCAAATTCGAATTTAGCGAACCCTTTTGCTTTTTTTTATTTGACTAGTTAAAGATGTAGAATAGATAAAGTCAAGTCCTAAAAACATTTCTAAGAATAAAGTAAAGAAAAATTTCTTATTTTTTAGTCTTCACGTCCAGGATTACGCCCTGGATCATTAGATAGGAACCCAAAGATGAAGAGAGAAACAAAGAATATAACTACGGTGTAAACAAAGAGTTTGAGAGTAAGCATTACACAATCTCCAGAAATTTTTTTGGGGGGGAAAAGAGAATAGATTCTCTATTTTTATACTACATATCCTATTTTGACACCAAGAAATGAAACGGTTTTTCAAATTGATAGAAATACAAAAGAGTTTTGATTTTTCGAAATTAACACAATTCGACTTCGATATTGTGGCGGACTCTAATAGGGTCTTTCAGTGAAAAAAAAGGGAAAGGGTCAGAATCGTGAAATGGGGAAATCAAAATTTATCGTGTCTGCCCAAGAAGTTTACTGTTTTACTTGAGGGTTCATTCAAATTGGAAGACTCATCTGGTCTTATCAATTGTTAGAATTTTTTTTTTTCTCGAGCTTGAATAAATCATGAATTTTTCTCGGACACTATTAACGATCTTATCGAAAACTTACAGCAGCTTGCCAAACAAAGGCTAAGAGAAAAAAGAGAAGAGGTATTACTGGCATAATATCTACAATTGGATTCAAAAAAGCGTACGCCTCTGGTAATTTGCCGAATAAAAAACTACTCGAATAAAGGGCAGAATTAAGAAAGATATAGATCAAACTAAAGGTATTAAGCATAACAAACATTTTGTTCTTGGAGATAATTGTATTTTGATTGAGTTAAAAATATGTTATTGATATAAGCTAAAAATGACGAAAAGAAAGTAAGGTAGACAAAAAAAATACTTCTTTGAACCGAACCAATCAAAACAAAAATCCTTCAATTCTCACAAGAGAATAGAAGAAATCATACTTTCATACAATATCTTAATTGAATTCTATGTAATGATCAATAAATGGAGTTTAATTCTGCATCTACTTGTGTCAAAATCTTAAAAAAAAAGAATCTAATTTATTCCATAGAGATTTGGCCGGGAATTGACGAACAACCAATATTAGTGTTTATTAGTATCGAATAGAAAAGAAATTCAAATGGGGCGTGGCCAAGCGGTAAGGCAACGGGTTTTGGTCCCGCTATTCGGAGGTTCGAATCCTTCCGTCCCAGAGCGGCCTCTTATATATATCCGAATATCAGACTCAAAATTACTTTTTTGAGCAACCTCTCTTTCAGAGTAGAATTTTTTTAAGAGTCTAATTTTTGATAAAATGGACTTCTTGTTTCGAATTTTCAAAACTCTTCTCTGAATAAGACGTTTTTTCATAAATTGAATCGAGTTCAAATAATACCAAAATAAAACGGAATCCATTTGTGATCCAAGTAAGATGGCAACATAGATCACAAGAGTTTGAATTCAAAAAAAGTTGGATGGGCCCTCCCTCTCCCTTTCACTTTGATATGTAAGTGAGTGGCTTAAAAAATCCTTACATACCCTACCTCCGTGAATTTCCAAGGATACATTCGAAATCGAAATGCGAAAACCTCTATCTTTCTTATATTTCATTTCTTGAAAATTCTAAACAAGAGGGTATTCGTGGTACTGTTTGAATTCAATCAATGGAATTAAGTTTCTAAGACCGGTTTAGGGTAAAAGACCAATTATAGTAAAGAATGACGTAATCTGGACCCTTTTGGCTTTTTATCTATACAAAAGAGTCTAGCATCCCGTATCAAATAGGATCCTATTTTGATTTATGATTAATCATCCCCCAGAATGAATTGGGAGTGGGGTCCATACGAGTTAGTGAGCGATGTAAGATCTCATAATCAATCGAGTTTCATATGGATGAATTTTCTTTGAGCTGGAGGTATTTGATGTTTGGCTCTAATTAATAATTGGAAATGTATTTAATCATAATTAATAATTGAGACGGGGTCCATTCATATATCTTCATCCTCTTATTTACTTTTTACTTTATTTTCTTTTTATTTTTATTCGTGTTCTTTTTTGTTTTAGTTAGAAATAAAAAGAAATATTGCATTCATGCAATAAAATTAAAATAGAGGGTGAAATGAAATTCTTACTGAGGCTTCTTCCTCATAAATTAACTAACTATTCCTTTCATATTGAAGGAAAAAGGACTGGGTATTGACCGAAGCAATGACTATTCATGATTCCATAATCGAATCAATTACATACCGGTTCAAAACTAGAAAAAATGTTATGGTAAAACTTCGTTTGAAACGATGTGGTAGAAAGCAACGTGCGACTTGAAGGACACGATCCGCTGTGGATTTTTTTTTTCATCCGCCATTTTAGATTGTAGATTATCTAGAAATGAATGGGCTCTTGGCTCGACATGCTTTGTTCTGTTCTACTAGAATTCTCGTTTTTTTGTTGGGGTGTAGTGTAAATAGGACATGATGGAGCTTGAGTAGAAAGTATTTGTTCATTTCGCGGGGGCAAGGATCTAGGGTTAATACCAATCAATAAGTTGTAACAAACTTCGTAAGTATATTTTGATATATAAATCGAAAGAATCCGATTCGAGCAATTTTGAAATCCAAAACGACAATTTGTTGGAATTGGTAAAACTCTTTCGATGAAAAGTGTATCATGCAGGAATCAATTGTTCGTATGATTCTTTGATAGAAAAAAATCGCAAAAAGGGGTGTGTTGCCACCATTTTTGAAAACGAAAGATCACCGAAGTAATGTCTAAACCCAATGATTCAAGGCAAAGATAAAAAGGATCCTGGAACAAGGAAATACCGTTTTCAATTGTCTCAACAATTCGATCAGAATGGGAATTAAGAATCAAAAAATCGATTCGAAACGAGACAAACAAAAAAGGGGTTAGAGACCACTCAAAAAAAGAAATCCCTAAAGATTTTCTTTTGGGCTATTTAAAAGTTATCCAACTTGAGTTATGAGAGTACGAATGCTTTTTTTTTTGAAAAAGAAGGACTTAAATCACACAATTTCTAATCATTTTTTCTCGAGCCGTACGAGGAGAAAACTTCTTATACGTTTCTAGGGGGGGTATTGTTCATCTACATCTATCCCAATGAGCTGTTTATCGAATCGTTGCAATCGATGCTCGATCCCGAAGAGAGGGAAGAGATCTTCGGAAAGTGGGTTTTTATGATCCGATAAATAATCAAACCCATTTAAATATTCCTGCTATTTTAGATTTCCTTGACAAGGGCGCTCAACCTACAGGAACGGTTCATGATATTTCAAAGAAGGCTGGGATTTTTAAGGAACTTCATCTTAATTAAACGAAATTGCATCGAGGATATAGAATAAAAAAAAGAGGGTGTGGATGACTCCTATATTGTTTTGTATAACTTTTTCTTTACTAATCCCCCCTTTTTTGTTCTATTCATACCTATTTTTTATTCCTATTTAATATTGCTCCCATAAAGTATCATGTTCTGGAAGTATAAGGACAAAAAAAATAAGCGGAAGAACAAAAATAAATTTTATTGCTAGAATTTTATTGGTATAATATGCATATAAAAAAGATCAAATGAATACAACGAACTAATTGGGTCGAGAAATCGAAAATTTACATTACTCGCAATCGAAACCGGGCGTTTTCTAGTTTGTCGTTGTAAATCTATTAACAAATCATAAAACAAGGGATTCCACTTGTTTATTTTACTTATATTGATTGATTGAAGCAATGTCAACCCGAGATTTTTTTTTTTTTTTTATTCTTTCAGCTATAGCTATGTATCCATTTGTATTTATGTATAGTAAATATGTAGTGCAAATCTAAC